TTGAGTATTTTTTTATTTGTATGGAATATAATATGTAATGCAGCCTTACTGTTATCTTATTTAATTATTGATTGATAGGAATTTTATTGTTAAGATCCTATAAATCGATTAGAAACCTCAGATTCATCTTAGAACCACGATGATTCAATAAAACTTTCATTTCAAACTCAATTTAAGTACAAAGCAAAGATTCCCTGAGTTAAGAACCATTGTATCATCACTTATCAATGTCAATGAATAAATATAATGACTATAAATCCAAAGAAAGGTTTCTCCCTTGATCAAAATAAACATAAACAAAGAAATTTTAAAGATGAAAAATCTTTCAATTTATACCTTCTAACTCTTTGAAATTTTTTGAAATCCGGTCACGGGATTTAATATTAAGTCTGAATCATAGTTCGAATACTTCATAATCTATTTCATATCTTCCGTGCTCCAGATAAGATACTATAATAAATATCTGACGGACTAAAAAACCATCTCTATCAAGATGACAGACCCGTTCTCTGTACTATCAATAGGATCCATTATAACAAGTCGCACACTCATATTCCAGAAATACAGAAAAAAATAAATTCCACGATCGAACTACCAAATATAGACTAGACTAAAAAAATCCGAGACACAAACGCTTCACTTTGTATTGCAAAGCTAAGATTTAGTAGTTCTTGTGAATCTAATTCATTGAGATTCCATCCAATAAAACGGAAGAATTATAAATCTCCAAAATAATAGATAGGAATATCGCAAATAGAGCCATTGCGACACCCATTAAAGGAGTAGTTCCCCACCCGGGAGCTACTTTACCATATTCCGAATTCAATGGTTTCAATAAACCCCCTACATTAGTTCGTTTTGGAACAGATTTAGAACTACCATCAACGCTTTGTGTACCCATAAATCCTATTTTGTATTAATTGAGATCTGTTGACTTTGTATACCATTCCGTTCTAAATAAATGATCTTATCATAGATCCACTGGGATCATGACATTATATAATAATGGAAACAGCAACCCTAGTCGCCATCTCTATATCGGGTTTACTTGTAAGTTTTACTGGGTATGCCTTATATACTGCTTTTGGGCAACCCTCTCAACAATTAAGAGATCCATTCGAGGAACACGGGGACTAATTGAAGTAAAGGGCCACCCAATATCGGGTGGCCCTTTACTTCAATTAAGATAATAAAGAATCATTTCATCTTTTTACTTTTTAGTTGGAACTTTAGGCGGTTCTCGAAAAAAGATAGCGAAAAAAATTATTCCTAGAGTCGAGACTAAGAGAAATGTATAAACCAAAGCTTCCATAGATTCGATCGTGGTTTACAATTATAGCTTCCATATCTGTTTATTTAGGAGCGTCTCCCGGATACAAATAAAACAAAGAGCAAGAGTCAAAGAAAAAGCAGCGATTCAAATCAAGAAGTCTTCAGTATCCTATTTCAAATTAAAAAAATCAAATAGAGGCAAGAAAGTAAGAGATCAATATGGTATCAGACTACCTGTCTTCTTGTAGTTGGATCCCCAAGTTTTTGGAATGCTCCAAATTCAACTTGAGCATCTAAATCTGGATCAATACCAGCAAAAACATCTCTGAACAAGGTTCGAGCACCATGCCAAATGTGCCCGAAGAAAAAGAGCAAAGCAAATGAAGCATGGCCAAAAGTAAACCAACCCCTTGGACTGCTACGAAAAACACCATCGGATTTCAAAGTCGCACGATCTAATTCAAAAATTTCACCCAATTGAGCGCGTCTAGCATATTTTTTCACAGTAGCAGGATCGCTATAACTGACTCCATTTAGTTCGCCCCCATAGAACTCAACCGTTACACCCACCTGTTCGACACTATATTTTGATTCTGCCCTTCGAAAAGGAACATCGGCTCTAACAATTCCGTCTCCGTCTACCAAAACAACCGGAAATGTTTCAAAAAAAGTGGGCATGCGACGTACAAAAAGTTCACGTCCTTCTTTATCTCTAAAAATAGGATGTCCTAACCACCCAACAGCAATTCCATCTCCGTTATCCATTGATCCTGCTCTGAACAATCCACCCTTTGCCGGGTTATTACCGATGTAATCATAAAAAGCTAATTTTTCAGGAATTTTAGACCAAGCTTCGGATAAACTTTGAGTTTCGGCTAACCCAGCACCAACTCTTCGATAGATTTCTTGCTGGAAGTATCCTTGATCCCATTGATAACGAGTGGGACCAAATAACTCAATCGGGGTAGTTGCTGAACCATACCACATAGTTCCAGCAACAACAAAAGCTGCAAAAAAGACAGCCGCGATACTACTGGAAAGCACAGTTTCAATATTTCCCATACGTAATCCTTTGTATAGACGTTGGGGCGGACGAACACTAAGATGAAATAGGCCTGCCAATATGCCCAATGTCCCCGCTGCAATATGATGAGAAGCTATTCCTCCCGGAACAAAAGGATCAAAACCCTCGACACCCCACGCTGGATTTACAGCTTGTACCTTTCCGGTTAGGCCATAAGGATCCGACACCCATATTCCAGGACCATACAATCCAGTTACATGAAAAGCACCAAACCCAAAACAAGCCAGCCCTGAGAGAAATAAATGAATTCCAAAAATCTTAGGCAAATCCAAAGAAGGTTTTCCTGTACGTTCATCACAAAATATTTCTAGATCCCAATACACCCAATGCCAGATAGCCGCCAAGAAGCATAAGCCAGAAAACACAATATGCGCCCCAGCCACACCTTCATAACTCCAAATACCGGGATTAGTTATAGTTCCTCCCGTGATACTCCAACCACCCCACGAATTGGTTATTCCTAAACGAGTCATGAAGGGTATAACGAACATGCCTTGTCTCCACATTGGATCAAGAACGGGATCAGAGGGATCAAAAACTGCTAATTCATATAGAGCCATCGAACCGGCCCAACCGGCAACCAAAGCTGTATGCATTATATGTACAGACAGCAAACGACCGGGATCATTCAATACGACGGTATGAACACGATACCAAGGCAAACCCATGAAAATACCCCTTTATCAACAAAAAATAGACACTATGTAACTTTATTGCACTGGAAAAAACAATGTTATGGCCCCTCCCTTTTCGGTGGATTATCTTGTAGAAAGGAGTAATATTTTTTCTATTCTTTATAATATTTTAGTCATAATGTCACAATTCTGTTTGTAGGAACAAAGAGAAGCAGATCTATTCTATACTCGATAAGTACCAATACGCAATGGGGGGTTAACCCCATTTTATAAGAGCGAATGCGTGGAGATTTTTTCATAATGCAAGGCGCTTGCTCGTAAGATTTTGTTTGGTTTTATTCATTTTGTCTTCCTTGTATTTATATTTATTTTTTTAGTTATTTATGAACTTAGCAAATCCGTGAATAAAAATTAATCAAAATATTAACTAAATAAAAATGAATATGAATTAAATAAATATGAAGAATAATAAATAGGAATATAAATCAAAATATAAATATTATATACATTGTAATATTAATAGAATTGTAATAATATTAATTAATTATTATAATATAATTAACTATATAATTTAATTAATATATTATATTAAATATTAAGTAAGACTAAATATCTTTAAGCTAATTTAAGCTAATATAATATTAATATTCTTAAGACAATAAATTCATTGTTACGCTTTCACATCAAAGTGAAATAAAGTATTTAATCTTTTTGTCTTTACATTTCATGCCTATTGGTGTTCCAAAAGTCCGTTTTCAACTTCCCGGGAGGGGCCATAAAAATTGGATTGACATATAGTGCGACTTGTCAGATATATTGGGCCATATGGGATTTCCCCGTTTTCCTCCCCTGATCGGGATTAACCTCTGTTTCGCCCAAGAAAAATTGATTAAATCATCAAAAATTTGGAGCGTGAAGTATAATGAAACGCAAATAGATCTATGCTTTGGAGGTATCTTATCAATTAGAATAATTTATTAGAATAATTTATGGTTGGCTTGTTTTGTTTGGACCAATAAAATGAAGTATGCTAGGCTCCGTTGAGAAAAACCCAATTAGTACGATATCCATGATTACTACTTATAGCATATTCTAGTTATAGCATATTCTAGTAGCATATTCTATTTAAAAATTTTTAAATAAAGAGCAGGCAATTTAAAACTGCTAATCATAATCAATCAAATAATATGACGAATGCGTCAACTATTTGACGGAAGACGTGAAAGGAATTGAAAAAAAAAATTTGAGCAAAAAGACGCGGTATTGGTGAAATTTGCCCTATATGTGCAAATAAAAATGGGGCGGATCCTTACTCGGAGTAGAGCACAAAACCTAAGAGAATTTAAGAAGCCCATTCAGGAACAAGAAAATGCCATCGTGATTTTAATTAAATTGGATCCCGATGAAAGAATACATCAATGAGAAGTTAGTTTGATAAGTTTAATAAATTCTTTTTTAGATTTTATAGATAAACGGATCAAAACTCATCTTTCTTAAACAATGAAAGAAAGGACCCTTTCGTTAGAAGAGAAGTTAGAAAGGACTTACTATCACAAAAAGGAGGGCTGGAATCTACACATTGATCTTTTTTTTTTCTAAATTTTTATTGAACCGTATGCATCAAAATATGCATGTACGGTTCCTAAGGGATAGAATCTGATCCTAATCAACCGACTTTATCGAGAAAGATTACTTTTTTTAGGCCAAATGGTTGATAGCGCGATCTCAAATCAACTTATCGCTCTTATGCTATATCTTAGTGCAGAAAGCGAGACCAAAGATTTATATTTGTTTATAAACTCTCCTGGCGGATGGGTAATACCCGGAATGGCTATTTATGATACTATGCAATATGTGCGACCGGATATACAAACAGTATGCATGGGATTAGCCGCTTCGATGGGATCTATTATCCTGGTCGGAGGAAAAATCACCAAACGTATAGCATTCCCTCACGCTCGGCGCCATTGGGTTTTTTATTTGAAAGAACAAAACTATGCCTTCGCCATAAAAAATATGAATATATATTAAGTAATAATAGCATGGCATTTTGAATTCGATATAAGAAATTCGTTTATTGTTTTTTTTTAACATTAGATTATTTATCGAAAGAGTAGTATGAGATATTAAGGGTATTTCCGATTTTATCTTAATCTGTCGGAGCCTTATTTCAGCGTTGCAAACTTTTTTGTTTTCACACCATAAAGGTTCTTAATGTTATGAAAAAGTACGAACAAAAAATAAGATTATATTATTTTTTATTTGAAAAAAAAAAAAGAAACTTTGGGATTGCTAAATCATCGATGAAATAAAGCAACGGAGCCACCATAGTATTTGTTTTTTATTAACTAACTTCCTCTCAAGTCTCAAGAGAAGGGTGGTTATTGGATCATTTACCGATCTAGGCCTGATAGGCTCTATACTTTCCTTCGATCAACTAAAAAAGTTAAGTTTCTTGTGGAGCCGTATGCAATGCCCAAACAATGCCTGTACGGTTGTTTAATTCTATCTTTTTTTGTTAATTATTCTTTATCCCGTCATTTATCTTATCGTGCAAGATAGAGTAGCCTTTGATTATCTTATATCATCAGGGTAATGATCCATCAACCTAGTGCTGCTTATTCTGAGGGACAGGTAGCAGAATTTGTCCTGGAAGCGGAAGAACTACTGAAACTGCGCGAAATCCTCACAAAGGTTTATGCACAAAGAACAGGTAAACCCTTATGGATTGTATCCGAAGACATGGAAAGGGATACTTTTATGTCAGCAACAGAAGCCCAAGCTCATGGAATTGTTGATCTTGTAGCAGTTGCATAATCATAATTAAAGTAGCAGAAATTTCACGCAAATCATGATTTGAGATTTTTTTCTTAGGGGTATTTAATATTCGTAATTCTATTACTTATTCTCTTAATTCAAATTAAGAGAATAAGTATATAGAATATTTATCAATTTAATAGATATAGAAAGCATTTATAATCATCTGGTTAGGATCGATCTAAACCAACCCATTATGCATACGATTTACCATGCCAACTATTAAACAACTTATTAGAAACACAAGACAGCCAATCAGAAATGTTACAAAATCCCCCGCTCTTGGGGGATGTCCTCAACGCCGAGGAACGTGTACTAGGGTGTATGTGCGACTCGTTCAGATTGGGGGTTGGGACAAACGAAAGAAAACAACTTTCGACTACCCATGATCAGTACCGATGAATAGGATAAAATGAAAAAACCCTTCCTTATCTAAAAAAAAAAGTTCTATCCTTCTATTGTGTATCAAATTTATGGTTTCCCTTGGTGCAAATTCAATCACCTCAATTCTCGATTTCAAAACGAGAAAAAATTCCCCATTGGCAGTAAATTGTTATCCGTTAAGCGGGGATAATCATATTAAAAATAAAAAAAAGTTCTGGCACCACTCTTGTAAGAACGGACGGACTAAAAGGGTCAGCTAATCAGCCAATCCGCATAATTAAATACCGTTACTGTATAGCTAGATCTTGGTGTGAGAGACCTATTACTGGATAATAACGGGTAGAGCCAAAAAGTGTCAACTGTACAAGTTAACAATAGCATTGATTAAATGAAAGACGGGGCTCCGGTGTATAGAAAAGACCTCGCCGTTTAAGAACTAACCATAAAAACGATGAAACCCACTATTTCTTTATCTTACTACTCATTTTTATTTACTATGTTTTTGTTTGATACCGAGTATCAATACAATTTATTATTTCGAGGTGAAATGCCTAGAGAAAAAATCGTGGTTGGGAAGGTTAGAGTAGCAAAAACCATTGGAATTATTATTTTATACATTGGAAAAATCCGTTTTGTTATTATAGAAAAGGGGAAAAGAATAACTGAAAGAAAGGAAATCAATCAGTTAGTCATCAACGTTTCAGGTATTCAATGACCAGAATTAAACGAGGATATATAGCTCGAAAGCGTAGAATAAAAATCCGTTTATTCGCATCAAGCTTTCGCGGGGCTCATTCAAGACTTACTCGAAATATTATTCAACAAAAAATCAGAGCTTTGGTTTCGTCCCATCGGGATAGAGATAAGCAAAAAAGGAATGTGCGTCGTTTGTGGGTCATTCGTATAAATGCCGTAATTCGCGAGAATACAATATCTTTTAGTTATAATAGATTAATAAACAATCTGTACAAGAGAAAGTTGCTTCTTAATCGTAAAATACTTGCGCAACTTGCTATATTAAATAGAAATTGTCTTTATATGATTTCCAATGACATAATAAACATAAAATAAGGCGATTAGGAGGAATCCATCGAAATGTTTTACTGTTTTACATGGAATTCCTTGGCCTTAGAGAATGAATTCCGGGAAGGTAGAATAGAAATTAAAATACGATTGATGATAATATAATCAAGTAGTCAAACGAAGCAAAAAAACATTTAATAAAAAAAAGATTGATTCTTCTTCCCCAACTTCCCTAATTCGCTTTTGGCTTACGCCACCAAAATCCATATTTTGGGATTTTTCGAACAAAACATCAGTTTGAGTTGGGATTGGACTTTTTATTCAATTGAAACGTAAGCCTAGTTTTTTTGGATTCTAAGACCTGTCGTTTTCGTTTTAACGACCAACTCTCTTTTTTTCAAATTTTTTTTCATTAGTAAGAAAAGGTAATGGAGATAAAATACGAGCTTGTTTTATAGCAATAGTAATTAATCGTTGTTGTTTTAAAGTTAATCTATTCACCCGTCTCGATAATATTTTTCCTTGTTCACTAATAAATCGACTAATTAAACTCATGTTTCTATAATCAATATGATCCCCCGATCCAATCGGGGGCAAACGCCGACGAAAAGATCGCTTGGACTTAAGAAAAATTCGCTTGGATTTATCCATGGTTTGTTTATTCCTTATTTTGAAAATCTTCTTTCGTTTGATCGGATCAAAAATGATAATGATTTAGAATTAAGAAATTTTGCTTGTTTATATTTCAATATATATATATGAAATATATAAATATATATATATAAATATATATATAAATTTAATATAAAATTAAATTAAATATATTTAAATATAAATTATAAATATATAATAATTATAATAATATAAATAATTATAATAACATTCTAATAATATAATAATAATATAATACTATATTAATAGTATATAATTGAAATATAAAAATATCTATTATGTTAATATGTCATTTTTTATCTTCCTTGTATAAAGTAACAAGCAAGTCATCGATGCCATTTATTTCTTTATCTCCCTGTGAATTGTATGTCTATGACAGTAGGGACAGAATTTTTTCAATTCTAATCGACTAGACGTATTGTGTCGATTCTTTTGAGTAATATATCTGGAAATGCCTGTTGATTTCTTATTAACATTGTTTCGAACACAACTGGTACATTCCAAAATAACCCGTACTCGGACATCTTTACCCTTGGCCATGAACCTCCTTTTGGTTTTTTATTCACTCAACTCTTTTATTTTCCGATTTGAAGCGCGGAAGACAGGAACAAAAAAAGAAAAGTTGCTCACTCGAAACAAATTATGAAATGTTGTGTTGTAACCAATTATACTGAAAATAAGTAATACTTAGAATCGCAGTACAGTAGTTTATTTAAGCATCTTGTATGATACTGTTGACCTAACCGGATTTCCACCTCAATTAAATTAAATTAAGAAAGAGAATTGAAGTTAATTTACTTGAAGCTCCGTCCCGAGTTCAAAATTTCACTGAGGTTGAATCCACTTTTATTCTTTCTCTTTTCTAACTTCTTTGAATTATAAAAAAAAGAGGGGTAGTAGTTCCAGATATTTATTTAATCTTCTTCACCCCCCCATGTTAGTAACTAGAATGAAAAAAAGGGGAATGTCAACGCATCTGGGAAAAAACGATTGATCTCTATCAATAGGCCTGCTAAGGATCCGAACCATAGAGTACTTATTACTGGCGCCACAGATAGATATGTTTTTAGATCTCGCATTTCTAATCCTCCTTCTTTATTCAAGTGTTTATTGTAATACATAATAGTAATACATATATGATCAGATGTATATGTAGTAGTAGTATTTGCATTTGTTTTGTGCGCGGAATTCTTAATTCAAATTGAAATGTACAACAATTTGATATATAAAATTTTTCCCTTTCTTAAAACTAAAAGAAAAAAAACCGTCCCTTTCCGCCCGCCTGAGCAGTAAGGTTATTCTTTTTATATGTTATCTGATATGAGACCAAAACAAAGAAGAAATGGCGAGTGTATCTCAACAGAGAAAATGAAATAAATCTGTATAAATCTGTGGAAAACAAGACAGGGATTCTCTACAATGACATTGTAGACCAATTGATTGTAGACCAATTGCAAGGGATGTAGCGCAGCTTGGTAGCGCGTTTGTTTTGGGTACAAAATGTCACGGGTTCAAATCCTGTCATCCCTACCTCTTACTTTACTTCGTCTATGAGCAATAACGAGGGATCTATTGAAATCGAGTAAAAGTGAAGTGGGCATACCTAATCTTTCATTTATATCTATATCATATTATATATGATAATATATGCATTCAAGATTGTAATTAAGTAGAGTTTAAAAAAAATAAAGATACAGTCGTTTTTTGTGATAAAAAAGCGCTCTTAGTTCAGTTCGGTAGAACGTGGGTCTCCAAAACCCAATGTCGTAGGTTCAAATCCTACAGAGCGTGATTCTGTTCTTGTTTTGTTAGGTCAAAAATTTTACAGAAAAAATAGAACAGTCATCTTAATTTGACCTCCCACGAATTCAAGAAAGGAGGAGGTCAAATTAAGAAGATCTTAATCAAAGATCCAGCTGATCACCTCGTCTGTATTGTAAATAGGCAGTTACAAATAAGCCAGCCAAAGTAATAGGAATTAGACCTAAGACGATTCCAAATAGAAAAACTTCAATCATTTCAATTTATTTGAAAAGAGAAAAAGAGAGATAATATCTATTTTTAAATATTAATCCATATTGCCAAAAAATCTCAATAACCAAGAATTTGAAAT